TTGTTGAAGGTGAAGTTTGGAAAGAGAACAATTCCTTCTGTCGTGTATCCTCGATTAATGCAACCTCAGATTCTATGTTTCAATTTTGATTCTAGTATTGAGCGAAAGGTTAGACCTAAAGGTTCTATGGGACAATCCTACTCCACTAGTACCAACGGACAGCATAAGGGAAAAAGCACTACACTTAGGAATCAACAACACAAAAACCCTGTTAGAAATGACCCCTTTCCTTATTTTATTGGGCTCGGGACTAAAAGAATGGTTAGGACAACAAACATCCATCTCGTTCGTACTTTGGATACCAATATAACCATCGAAGGTTGTTTGAAGTGACTAATTCCTGGAAATTGGGAGGCGTTGAAAACAAAGAAATTGCTCGAGTTCTCATTTCTATCTAGTCTTGATGTTAAGAAAAGATCTCTTGCAGGAAGGTTTGCTAGATATTTCTTGTAAAAACACTAGCTCTGCTCAGTCTATAATGAGAATATTTTCATCTTTTTGATTTCATGTATATTCTCCTTATGCACATAAGGGAGGAGCCGTATGAGGTGAAAATCTCGCGTACGGTTCTGGAACGGAGATTCTTTTATTTTAATTGAATGGCGACCGTAACGGATGTCAGCTCAATCCGAAGGAAATTATGCAGAAGCTTTACAGAATTATTATGAAGCTATGCGACTAGAAATTGATCCTTATGATCGAAGTTATATACTCTATAATATAGGTCTTATCCATACAAGTAATGGAGAGCATACGAAAGCTTTGGAATATTATTTTCGAGCACTAGAACGAAATCCATTCTTACCACAAGCTTTTAATAACATGGCGGTGATCTGTCATTACGTGCGACTATCTTCACTATAGAAGTCAAAGAAGAAAAACAAAATAAAGGGCTTTCTACATATACATCGTCTAAAACAACGATTTTTATCAGCTGTAGCAAAGAAAGAAACTTTATATTTATATCATAAAAGTTGAAATATGAAGAAAAGAAATAGATATACCTAGCTGCTTTTTTCTATGGATAAAAAAAGAATCGAATTGGTAGGGGAAGCACCGTAAAGATCAATTGGTAAGGTTGGGGACCAATACAATAATAACTGTGTATTTATGTCATGATGGTAAATCTACTTATCTCGTGATGTGAGATAAAAACCAGGAATCTACTTATGTAATAAAGTAGATCCACTAAAGTCTTGAGCAGCGGTGTAGGATCAGATCCCAAAGATAGTAAGTTTTTTCTTTTAAGGAAAGTCTTTTTCAAAGATTCTATATAAATTTATATACGAAACCGAGATAGTTACCTTTCAGAAAATATAATGATAGGGGCATTTTTTCTTCTGAAGGTGGGAAAAAAGATAAAACGAAATAAAACGGATTATTGCCTAAAATTTCAGTTTAAAACTCATGTAATGAACCTCTTTGGTTAACCCGAAAAATGGGGTAGATCCACGAGAAATCCCATTCGTTAGATATGATAACGGGACACTACAAAGAATTTATGAGCCGTATGAGGCAGGAAACTCTCAAGTACGGTTCTAAGGAAAGGAATTTATCCACCTATTCCGACCGGGGAGAACAGGCCATTCACCAGGGCGATTCTGAAATTGCGGAGGCATGGTTTGATCAAGCTGCTGAGTATTGGAAACAGGCTATAGCACTTACTCCTGGTAATTATATTGAAGCACATAATTGGTTGAAGATCACAGGGCGCTTCGAATAAAATAAATAAAAGGCGCTTTCTTTTATTTATTTTTATTTAGTTTATAATATTTCTATTATATATATTATATTTAATTTAATAAAAATAAATTTAATTTATAATTAATATTAATTAGTATTGTTTTTCGGCCTCATCAATCAAATAAATAAAACGGACCATTCCTCTGTTTTGTGGAAAGAGCCAATGTAAAGAATTTCATTATATCCCTTCTAAACATTCTATTTGATCTGATATTTCGTAAGGATAAAAGATAAAATTAAGGGATAGAGTACAAAACAAACTTCTTTCTTTTTATTAATTTTAATTTAATAAAACAAAAAAATCCAATTAAAAGTAATAGAAAGAACCCTAAATTTTAATTAAATATCTAAAAATTAACAACTAAATTATTCTAATTTCAATATATATCAATAATATATATATTGAATATATATATACTGTTACTGTGATGTTTCTTATCAACGACCAATGTTTCGCGGTTTGAGATAGATGAATTCATAGCATAGGGTTGTACAAAAAGATCATTTTTGCATCAATTCAAAGCTATAAAAAGGTTTTATACGATTAAAAGGTCCGTTGGGCACCTCATGGCTATGTCATAATAGATCCGAACACTTGCCTCGGATCAACTTCCAGATCATAATTGCTCTAGTAAATAACTAAAGAAAATATATAAATGGGAGATAGAAAACTAGAAGAGAAACAAACTAATTCTAATTAGCGAAATATCTCTCAAAGGTTTACTAATTATTTGACTGTTGGCAGGTCTCTTTGTAT